AAAGAAAATATCCTCCGGTTTCGAAGGAATTGCCTATATGGGAATTCAAAAAAAAATAGATTTGATTCAGGTCATAATCTATATTGGATTTCCCAATTTATTAATAGAAGGACGAACACGGGGAGTCGAAGAATTACAGATGAATGTACAAAAAGAGTTTCACCGGAGACTCAACATTACTATCACAAGAATTGAAAAACCTTATGGACAGCCTAATATTCTTGCAGAATATATAGCTTTACAATTAAAAAATAGAGTTTCGTTTCGAAAGGCAATGAAAAAAGCTATTGAATTAACTGAACAAACAGGTACAAAGGGAATTCAAGTGCAAATTGCAGGGCGTATCGATGGAAAAGAAATTGCACGTGTCGAATGGATCAGAGAGGGCAGGGTTCCCTTACAAACAATTCACGCTAAAATTGATCACTGTTCTCATACAATTAGAACTATCTATGGAGTCTTAGGCATCAAAATTTGGATATTTGTAAACCAAGAATAAGAAAAGAAAAAGAATGGACTTTTCTTTATCTCGCCATTTTGCTCAGCAAGAAAAAAATTTAGAAACTCTTTTCTTCTTTTTTTTTTAATAAAAAAAAAAGAAGAAATTATCAATTATAATTCTATAAGGTTGAATAAAAATTTTATTTACACTATTTATATTTAGTAGAATTGCTATGCTTAGTGTGTGACTCGTTAGTTGTTTCTTTAAACTTTAGAATTGAGATTGAAAAAACAGGCTGACCCCACTATAAACTTAGTAACTATGAAAACTAAATAAGCTCAAAACTAATAAGCAACTTATTGCTTCGTATTGTCGAGATCCCAATAAAAAGTCACTATATGACTGAATCGATCATATAGTTGTAGCAACTAAAATAATTTTCATAACAAAGAAATCTGATTATGAATTGTGAAACAAAAAGGGGATGTGGAAAAAAAGGAAGGATGATAGAAAGAGAGAATAAAGATATCAATGATATATGATTCCCATATGTATGGTTTATGAAGAATCACTTCATAAAAAAGGCAGTGTGATAAAGCATCAAGAAATAAAGATAAAAAATCTACGATTACAAACGATTTAAATATAATAAATAAGAAATATACAAATAAAAAAAAGAAAAGAAAATAGAAGATATTCAATTCAAAGAATTGAAAAAGAATAGAATCTAATCAATATATATAATAGAGTATATTATCTATCTAATAAGTTATAAAAAGAAGATATCAAAGAAAAAAAAAGATATAAATATCTGTAAATATCTAAATACTAGAAAAGAAATTAATAATTGAATCGAGCTTCGAGTTAAGAAAAACTGAGGAGATTTACTCGTAAACAAAGAACCTATTTTGTTGGAAGCTCCATTGCAGAGTTCAGGCCTAAACATTAATGGAGAAGCTATAGGAACGATGGAACCTGTGACTACATAGGATTTTATTGAAAACGAAGAAATCCTAATGATTCGCTGGGTAGGATGGCGGAATGAACAAAAAAAAATGGATTTATTCTGAATGGTCATGAATTTACCTTATAAATGAAGGATGAAAGAGTCAATATTCGCCCGCGAACCCTTTCTTTCTTTTTTTTTTTTGAATTTAAAAATTTCATTTCTATTTCATATATTGGATAACTTTTGGCGCGATTTTATAGAGGTAAAGTAAAAGATTTTAGCAAATTTGATATTGATAAAAGAAAGAAGCATCATATATAAAAAAATATGCCTAGTTATCTAGTTATATATATATAACTCCCTATTTAATAGTAACAAATTCAATAAAAAAATTTTAAATCTTTTGATATTTGATATAATGAAATACATGTGTATATGTAAGATTTTTGAATCATTTCATTCGCGAGGAGCTGGATGAGAAGAAACTCTCATGTCCGGCTCTGCAGTAGAGATGGAATTCATAAAAACCATCAACTATAACCCCAAAAGAACCAGATTTCGTAAACAACATAGAGGTAGAATGAAGGGAATATCTTGCCGAGGCAAGCATATTTGTTTTGGCAAATACGCTCTTCAGGCACTTGAACCTGCTTGGATCACAGCTAGACAAATAGAAGCAGGGCGAAGAGCAATGACACGATATGTGCGTCGTGGTGGAAAGATATGGATACGTATCTTTCCCGATAAACCTGTTACAGTAAGACCTACGGAAACACGTATGGGTTCGGGCAAGGGATCTCCCGAATATTGGGTATCCGTTGTTAAACCGGGCCGAATACTTTATGAAATGAGTGGAGTATCAAAAACTGTAGCCAAAGCAGCTATAAAAATAGCTGCATGCAAAATGCCTATACGAACTCAATTTGTTGTTTCAGGATAAGTAAACAAAAGTAAAGAAGTATTGAGAATGAAAAAAAAAAAAAACCGCGTATTTCTTTATCTCTGGACAGACAATATTTCTTTTTTCCCTTACATTTCAATAAGAGATTCAAATAAAAATGATATGATTCAACCTCAGACCCTTTTGAATGTAGCGGATAACAGCGGAGCTCAAGAATTGATGTGTATTCGAATCATAGGAACTGGTAATCACCGATATGCTCATATTGGTGATGTTATTGTTGCTGTAATCAAAGAAGCAGTACCCAACATGCCTATAGAAAGATCAGAAATAATTAGAGCTGTGATTGTACGCACGTGTAAAGAACTTAAACGCGAAAACGGCATGATAATACGATATGATGACAATGCAGCGGTTATCATTGATAAAGAAGGAAATCCAAAAGGAACTCGGATTTTTGGTGCGATTGCTCGGGAATTGAGACAGTTAAATTTTACTAAAATAGTTTCATTAGCACCCGAAGTCTTATAGTCTTCTAAATAAGAATAGTAGTAAGACTAGTAGATAAATGAAAAAAGAGTATGTAATTTTCTATCTATCTCTATAGAATATTCAAATATCTGAAATAGATTGTGTCTCATGCATATACTTTAAATTCCTAATAATTCTTTATAATTGAAAAATTTCAAAAAAAAAATTCAATAAAACAAAAAAGAAGCATGTTGATTATATCAAAATGAGGAGACACCAATAACTAGAATTTGTCATGGGTAGGGACATTATTGCCGATATAATAACTTCTATAAGGAATGCTGACATGGATCAAAAGGCAAGAGTAAAAATAGTATCTACTAATATCACTAAAAACATTGTGAAAATACTTTTACGAGAAGGTTTTATTGAAAACGTTCGAAAACATAAAGAAAGTAAAAAAAATTTCTTGGTTTCAACCTTACGACATAGAAAGACTGGGAAAGGAAATAAAAGAATTTTAAAGCGTATCAGCCGACCCGGTCTACGAATCTATTCCAACTATCAACGAATTCCTAAGATTTTAGGCGGAATGGGGATTGTAATTCTTTCTACTTCTCAAGGTATAATGACAGATCGAGAAGCTCGACTAGAAAAAATTGGAGGAGAAATTTTGTGTTATATATGGTAATTCTCTTGGGATACCCTAATTTTCTCTCGAACTTACTATTTGTAAAATAGAGAGGAAAAGTGAATTATAGAACTCTTCCTCTATTAGTTAATACTTAAAGGGAGGTTCCCTGGAATGAAAGAACAAAAATTGATTCATGAGGGTTTAATTACAGAATCACTTCCCAACGGTATGTTCCGAGTTCGGTTAGATAATCAAGATCTAATTCTAGGTTATATTTCCGGGAGAATTCGGCGCAGTTTTATACGTATACTACCCGGAGATAGAGTTAAAATTGAAATGAGTCGTTATGATTCAACCAGGGGACGCATAATTTATAGACTTCGCAAAAAAGATTCGAACGATTAGATTCTTCTTTTAAACATTCCCCTTTGTAGGGGATATAATTTGAAGTTCAAAAATGAAAGAAACTTCTTTTTGTTTCAAAAAAAAAAAGAGATATAGATTCAGAATGAAGGTAAGGAATTATAAATATGAAAATAAGGGCCTCTGTTCGTAAAATTTGTGAAAAATGTCGCCTGATTCGTAGGCGAGGACGAATTATAGTAATTTGTTCCAATCCGAGACATAAACAGAGACAGGGTTAATTTTTATAAATTTATAAATAAAGAACTTTTTAAAATAAAAACCCATGTACATGTAAAAAGAAAGAAGAAAGGATTCGTTTTCATATGAAAACGATATCCCCGTATCTTTCTGTAGACTTCTGATTCTTCTTTTTATTCTTATGAATATGATATAATAAAATATGACAAAACCTATAGCAAAAATTGGTTTACGTAAGAATGCACGTATTGGTTTACATAAGAATGAACGTAAAATACCAAAAGGAGTTATTCATGTTCAAGCGAGTTTCAACAATACTATTGTTACTGTTACAGACGTACGAGGTCAGGTGGTTTCTTGGGCTTCTGCAGGTACTTCTGGATTCAGAGGCACAAGAAAAGGAACACCCTATGCTGCTCAAGCAACTGCATTAAATGCAATTCGTACAGTAATTGATCAGGGTATGCAACGAGCAGAGGTTGTGATAAAGGGTCCAGGTCTCGGAAGAGATGCGGCATTACGAGCCATTCGCAGAAGTGGTATGCTATTAAGTTTCGTACGTGATGTAACACCCATGCCACATAATGGATGTCGCCCCCCGAAAAAAAGACGTGTTTAGAAATAAGAATTCAATAGATTTCAAGAGAAAGAAATGATTCAAGGATCTGATCCAATAATCATAAAGAATATAATAGTATGGTTCGAGAAGAAGTAGCAGGATCCACTCGAACACTACAGTGGAAATGTGTTGAATCAAGAGTAGAAAGCAAGCGTCTTTATTATGGTCGTTTCATTCTGTCCCCGCTTATGAAAGGTCAAGCCGATACCATAGGTATTGCCATGCGAAGGGCTTTACTTGGAGAAATAGAAGGAACATGTATCACATGTGCAACATCTGAAAACGTGCTTCATGAATATTCTACGATAGCAGGTATTGAAGAATCCGTACATGAGATTTTAATAAATTTGAAAGAAATTGTATTGAGAAGTAATCTCTATGGAGTTAGGGCCGCATCCATTTGCGTAAGGGGTCCCAAATACATAACCGCTCAAGATATCATTTCACCACCTTATGTAGAAATAGTTGACACGACACAGCATATAGCTAACCTGACAGAACCAATTGATTTTTTTATTGAATTACAAATAAAGAGAAATCGCGGATATCGTTTGAAATCCACAAACGACTCTCACGATGGAAGTTATCCTATAGATATTGTATCCATGCCTGTTCGAAATGTTAATCATAGTATTCATTCTTACGGTAATGGGAATGAAAAACAAGAGATACTTTTTATAGAAATATGGACGAATGGAAGTATAACTCCTAAAGAAGCACTTTATGAAGCTTCTCGTAATTTGATTGATTTATTGATTCCTTTTCTACATGCAGAGGAAGAGGATATGAATTTAGAGGAAAATGAAAACAGATGGAATCTACCCCTTTTTTCCTTTCAAGACAGATTCATTAATCTAAATAAAAAAAAAGGAATTCCATTAAAATGTATTTTTATTGACCAATCAGAATTGTCTTCCAAGACCTATAATTGTCTCAAAAGGTCCAATATACATACATTATTGGACCTTTTGAGTCATAGTCAAGAAGATCTTATGAAAATGAAAGATTTTCGCATAGAAGATGTAAAAAAGATATTGGGCACTTTACAGAAGCATTTTGTAAAAAATTTACCTAATAAAAAGTTTTCATTTTAAATCCTTTGGAATTTTTTTTTTCATTTTTTAGAAAGAAAAAAGAAGATAATGAGTTTTTAATCTCTGACACGATCCATATATTTGTAAAATAGATCATAATAAGATAGATGTATCTAGGGAAGATCCAGAGGGGGATCTTCCTTAGATACTTATGTCGTGATATTTCACGGTTGAATCAATTTAAAAAAGACCTAAAGTTAAGGATTTCTCAATAGGTAAAGTCGCTCCAATACCTAACCAAAGAGCTACTGCGGTACCGATCAAAAAGACTGTTGTAGCTACTGGACGACGAAATGGATTTTGAAATTTATTGACATTCTCCAAAAAAGGTACTGTCAATAATCCTATTGGTACTGAAACCATTAAAAGAACACCCAATAACTTATTGGGTACTGTGCGAAGTATTTGAAATACGGGAAAGAAGTACCATTCGGGTAATATTTCCAACGGAGTTGCAAAAGGATCCGCCGGTTCACCAATCATTGATGGCTCTAGAACTGCTAAGCCCACATTACATGCAATAGTGCCTAGAATTACCACTGGAAAAATATATAAAAGATCATTGGGCCATGCGGGTTCTCCATAATAATTATGCCCCATCCCTTTAGCTAATTTAGCTCTTAATACAGGATCATTCAAATCAGGTTTCTTTGTTATTTGGATAGGTGAATTTTTGTGGATCCATCCCCCAAAGGAACCGGACATGATAATTTTTGATCATCCGGCTCGAGCAAGAATTACAAAGAATTACAGAAAAAGATCCATAGGAAATCTATATTTCATGCATATCTACATATATAATGTAGAATGACTTTATGTAAGAAAATCTTTATAAAATTTCAATTCCCTGAGTTGCAACGATTCGATTCATTGCAAATGAATTCAGTTCTGGCAAGGAAATGCTCAATATCCAAGTAGGCTTACAAATTTGATCAGGATCAAATGCTTTTTGGATTGTCTCATATCTTTTGGTTGGTATTTATTCCCACAACATCTAGATTTTCTTACATACAAAAATACAAAGTTTTTACTTGTTACTAATAAAGTCTAGCCTCTGTTCTTCCTTAGATCCCTTATTTTACTCCGATAGTATCGTAGATCAGGGTCGATGCAGAGGAAATGAATGCATCTACATACTATAAGAAACTTACTAAGATTGCCATCAATTTAATACGAAATACTTATTAGTAGAATTCTAAATTCTAAGAAATTAAAAAAATAAAACAAAGTGGAATAGATAGAACATTGGATCATGGATCATGCCACATCACTTATTCTAGGGATCTTACGGAGCCTTTTCATGCATCACATGATTTGAGTATGATCATAGAAAATATTCTCCTCAAGCGAATTGTCCTTATCCTATGCTACATAAGGGTACTTATGTGATGGTTGGATGCGGAGACACATTGGGTTGTGAATTCCAACGTGGCAGATAAAAGAATATATCTGCATGGACCAATCAATAGTTCAAGTCACACACTCCCATAATCCATCCTCTTTTAGGAAAATATACTTGAACTATTCGTATCAAATAAACAATAAAATACTTCATAGTTGAAGAAAAATATCCAAATAGAACATGCCTTATTTTTCAATAATCCATATTTGTAGCAATGAAAGACTCTTGTTCCTCCCCGATATGAGAAATTACAAATATCTATGATCTGTCTTCTCTATAAAGGACCCGAAATACCTTGTTTACGTATCATTAGAAAGTGCATTAACATAAATACAGCAGTAAGAAGAGGCAATACAAAAGTATGTAAACTATAAAAACGAGTCAAAGTGGATTGGCCCACACTAGCACTTCCACGTAATAATTCTACCAAGGGGGATCCTATTATAGGAATAGCCTCAGGCACGCCTGTTACAATTTTGACTGCCCAATAGCCAATTTGGTCCCAAGGTAAGGAATAACCGGTTACGCCAAAAGATGCGGTCAATACAGCCAGAACCACCCCTGTAACCCAAGTTAATTCGCGGGGTTTTTTAAACCCACCCGTAAGATATACACGAAATACATGCAAGATCATCATTAGAACCATCATACTTGCTGACCATCGATGAACTGATCGAATTAACCAACCAAAGTTGGCCTCAGTCATTATGTATTGAACAGAGGAAAAAGCCTCTGTAACAGTTGGACGATAGTAAAAGGTCATAGCAAAACCTGTAGCTACTTGTACTAAAAAACAAGTAAGCGTAATCCCTCCTAGACAATAAAATATATTGACATGAGGAGGAACATATTTACTAGTTATATCATCTGCAATCGCTTGAATCTCGAGACGTTCCTCGAACCAATCATATACTTTATTGAGATAGGTAACCCAAGAAAGATTCCCCCTCTGAGAACCGTATATGAGAATTTCATCTCGTACGGCTCAAGGCAAAACACACAAATACTGGTTTCAATAGATATGGAATAGATAGTTTTAAACTTCTTGGAGCTTAGCAAAGTAAGAAAAATCCGGAATCTCTTCTTTGTGATGATAATGCCAAGAAATAAAATCTCAAGTTGGCTCATCCATTTTTCTTTATGTTAATCGTGACCGGGCTTCTTGAATCTTCTCTTCCCTATTTTTTTTACTTTTTTGATAGGAATTCTCTTGTTGAGACCCTATGAATCAATTAAAACCTCAGATTCATACTAGAACCACGATGATTTCAGAAAACCAAAGCTAAACTCAAAGGTTCTCCGAGTAAAAACCATTTGATCATCACTTATTCACTTATTCAATGAATGTAATAACTCAACAAAATCTAAATAAATATTTTTCTTTCGGTCAAAAGAAGTCTGAAGGAAAAATTTGTTTGATTTAGAAAAGACCTATTTCCTTTTTCCTTTTTTTTAGTCCGGTTGCGAGGTCTGAATAATAGGTATGAATCATAGTTTCAATATTTCTTTTCTTGATCTATTCTATATAGTCCGTGCTCCAGAGACTAGAAGAAATATCTGACGAGGTAGAATCATCTTGATAGAGATGACAGGTCCATTCTCTGTATTATAAATAGGATCAATTATAACAAGTCACACGCTCATATTCCGGAAATTAAATATCGAAACAAATAAATTTCACGATCGAACTACCAGAATGGTCTATAAATCCAAGTCTTAAGTAATCTTAATTAAGTTTAAGCATTAATAAAGCTAGGAAGTCCTAGTTTTTATGAACTAATTCATTGAAATTCCATCCAGTAAAACTGATGAATTATAAATTTCTAAAATAATAGATAGAAATATTGCAAATAGAGCCATTGCGACTCCCATAAGCGGTGTAGTCCCCCACCCTGGGGCTACTTTTCCATATTCCGAATTCAATGGTTTCAATAAACTCCCTACGTCAGTTTGTCTTGGACCAGATCTAGAACTACTCTCAGCGGTTTTTGTAGCCATAAATCCTCTTTTATCATGGGTTGTAATCTGTTGACTTTGTATAGCATTCCGTTGTATTTGTAAATAAACGACATTATCGCGATCCATTGTGATCTTTAAATTTTCAAAAAAAAATGGAAAAAGCAACCCTAGTCGCCATCTCCATATCCGGTTTACTTGTAAGTTTTACTGGGTACGCCTTATATACCGCTTTTGGGCAACCCTCTCAAAAATTAAGAGATCCCTTCGAAGAACACGGGGACTAGTTGAAGTAACGAGCCCCCCATATGAATATTGGGGGCTCGTTACTTCAATGGAAAGGATGAAAAATCATTTCATTTTTTTGTTGGAACTTTAGGTGGTTCTCGAAAAAAGATAGCGAAAAAGATTATCCCTAAAGTCGAAACTAAGAGGAATGTATAAACCAATGCTTCCATAGATTTGATCGTGGTTTACAATTATAGCTTCCACACCTATTCATTTTGGATCATTTACTAAATAAATTGTAAATTTAAATTTCTAATTTACTAGGGCTATTCAATCAATTATATTCTCTTTCTCATTTTCCTATATTTTTCTAATAGAAAATATTAGGAAATATTGAATATGAAATACATAATAGATTCAATTAATATTGAAAATCAAAATTAGAAATGGAAAGACTAAATACTTTATCTAAATCGAAATTTAAATATTCTAAATACTAAAATAAAATAAGAAAAAAAAAAAATAGAGGCAAAAGATGGCAAAGGAATTTTGTATCAGACTGCTTGTCTCTTTGTAGTTGGATCTCCAAGTTTTTGGAATGTTCCAAATTCTACTTGAGTATCCAAATCTGGATCAATACCGGCAAAAACATCTCTGAACAGGGTTCTGGCGCCATGCCAGATGTGTCCGAAAAAGAAGAGCAAAGCAAACGTAGCATGCCCAAAAGTGAACCAACCTCTTGGACTACTACGAAAAACACCATCGGATTTCAAAGTAGCCCGGTCTAATTCAAAAATTTCACCTAATTGAGCACGTCTAGCATATTTTTTCACAGTAGCAGGATCACTATAAATGACTCCATTGAGTTCGCCACCATAGAATTCAACAGTTACCCCTACTTGTTCAACACTATACTTGGATTCTGCCCTTCTAAAAGGAACATCGGCCCTCACAATTCCGTCTCCATCTACTAAAACTACCGGAAATGTTTCAAAAAAGGTAGGCATACGACGTACAAAGAGTTCGTGCCCTTCTTTATCTCTAAATACGGGGTGCCCCAACCACCCAACAGCTATTCCATCCCCGTTATCCATTGAACCTGCTCTGAACAATCCCCCTTTCGCCGGATTATTACCAATGTAATCGTAAAAAGCTAATTTTTCGGGAATTTTAGACCAAGCTTCCGATAAGCTCAGATTTTCGGCTAGTCCGGCTCCAACTCTTCTATATATTTCTTGCTGGAAGTACCCCTGATCCCACTGATAACGAGTGGGGCCAAATAATTCGATTGGGGTAGTTGCTGAACCATACCACATAGTCCCAGCAACAATGAAAGCTGCAAAAAAAACAGCAGCAATACTACTGGAAAGCACAGTTTCAATATTACCCATGCGCAATCCTTTGTATAGACGTTGAGGCGGACGGACACTAAGATGGAATAGACCCGCTAATATACCCAATGTACCTGCTGCAATATGATGAGAAGCTATTCCCCCCGGAACAAAAGGATCAAAACCTTCCGCACCCCACGCTGGATTTACAGATTGTACTTTTCCAGTTAGTCCATAAGGATCAGACACCCATATTCCAGGACCATATAAACCTGTTACATGAAATGCGCCAAAGCCAAAGCAAGCCACTCCTGAGAGAAATAAATGAATTCCAAAGATCTTGGGCAAGTCCAAAGAAGGTTTTCCCGTACGTTCATCAGAGAATATTTCTAGGTCCCAATAAACCCAATGCCAGATAGCTGCCAAGAAGCACAAGCCAGAAAACAAAATATGTGCCCCTGCCACGCCTTCATAACTCCAAATGCCCGGATTCGTTATAGTTCCTCCTGAAATACTCCAACCCCCCCATGAATTGGTTATTCCTAAACGAGTCATGAAGGGTATAACGAACATGCCCTGTCTCCACATTGGATCAAGAACAGGGTCAGAGGGATCAAAAACCGCTAATTCATATAGAGCCATTGAACCGGCCCAACCAGAAACTAGAGCTGTATGCATTATATGGACAGAAAGCAATCGACCGGGATCATTCAATACAACAGTATGAACACGATACCAAGGCAAACCCATGTGAATACCCCTTTCTGAAAAAGAAATAGACATTATGTAACTTTATCGCATTGGAAAAGACTAGACCGTGTACTTCACCTGTTCGGTATATTTTGTATAAGAAAAGGATTAATATTTATTTGTATTCCTTTATTTTATTTAGGAGAAAAAAGAGAAACATATCTTATTCTATACCCGATAAGTACCAATACGCAATGGGAGGTTTTTGTGGAAAAAATGCATAGATACTTCTTTATTAATTCTGTCTTCCTCTATGAACCTTCCAGTCTATATCTATAGACTTAGATATATTCTAATTCTATCTATTATCTATAAAATTAGAATATTCTATTAGAATAGAAGAAAGAAAAAAAATGAAGAAGACAATAAATCCATTGTTACGTTTCCATATTAAAGTAAAATATAATACTTCATTTTTTTTCTTTCTTTTAATGCCAATTGGTGTTCCAAAAGTTCCTTTTCGGAGTCCTGGAGAGGAAGATGCATCTTGGGTTGACATATAGTGCGACTTGTCAGACATATTGGTCATATGGTATTTCCCCGTTATCTCCCCCGATCGAGTATTTTATGTTTTGCCCAATCCAATAGATATTATTAAATATTTTCATAATTTAACCATCAATAATTCGGAGCGTGAAGCACAATGATTCCTATTGACAATCAATATTATCAATTATTCTAATTTATGGTTTACTTAGACTGATAAAAGAAAGTATCCAGGCTCCGTTCAGAGAATACCAATTTTGGAATGTTAAGAGTAAAGTAATAGAATAGAAGTCTCAATTTAGTAATAGAAAGATTCACTAGTAAAAAGAAAAAAAAAAGTAGAATGTTAATAATTAAAATATAGAATTAGATAATAGAAGAATAAGAAATATTCAACAAAAAAATCTAAATTTAATTAATAAATTTTGAAATGAATTAGTAATGAAATAGAATATAACTTGCTAAAATAGAATATATTCTATGAAATAAATTCTAGATTCTTACACGATTACCATTTGTATCATAAACTATTCATAGTTTAGGGAAAGGTATGAAATGAATGAAAAAAAAAAAGAAGTAGTACTGAAACCTTTTGCCCTATATGCACAAATGGAATTCGGGTAAATATTCTCCCGGAGTAGAACAAGAACCTAAAAGAATTGAGAGGGCCCATTCAGGAACAAGAAAATTACATCGTTATTTGAATTTCGATGAAACAATACATCAATGAGAAGTTAGTTCAATAAGTTCAGAAAATTCTTTTTTCTTTTCTACATTATAAAATATAGGGAAGGAGGCCAAAACCCCTGTAAAAAAAAAGAAATAGGACTGGAATCAACACATTGATTTTTTTCACAATTCTTTCGAACCGTATGCATCCAAAGGTGCACGTACGGTTCCTCAGGGATACAATTTTGCCCTAATCAACCGACTTCATCGAGAAAGATTACTTTTTTTAGGCCAAGAGGTTGATAGCGAAATTTCGAATCAACTTGTTGGTATCATGGTATATCTCAATATAGAAGATAATACTAGAGATCTTTTTTTGTTTATAAACTCTCCAGGCGGATGGGTAATATCAGGAATATCCATTTATGATACCATGCAATTTGTGTCACCGGATGTACATACAATATGCATGGGATTAGCCGCTTCAATGGGATCTTTCATTCTAGTCGGAGGAGAAATTACCAAACGTCTAGCATTCCCTCACGCTTGGCGCCAATGAATTTTTATCTAAGATGAGAAAAAAGAAGACTATGCCTTCACTATATCGAATGTGAATTCAATAAAGAATCAGTAATAATAGCATGGCACTTCGACTTCGATATGAACAAACCATTATTGTTTTTTTCTAAAACGAAATTTTGTATCGAGAAAGTAGTATGAAAGAAGAGTTCTTCCTAATTTGATCTTATGTGTCAAGAGTAAATTTCAGCGTTACAAACCCTTTTTCTTCCACACCAGAAGTCTCTTTCTTATCTTTATGTTATAAGAGAAAGAGGAAAAAAGAATTTTCTCCTTCTTGGATCGTATCAAAAAAAACTTTGGGATTGCTAAACCACAGACGAAATAAATAGATAAAGCAACAGAACCATCATAGTATTTTTTTCCTACTATGAAAGGAAGGATGAAGGATGGTAAATGGATCATTTAACGATTTGGATCGGATGGGTTCTATTTCTTCTTTTCGATAGTCGATAGAAGAAATTTGATCGAAAAACAAATTCCATTGCAAAGCCGTATGCAATGTACAAAAGATGCCCGTACGGTTGTTTAATTCTATTTTTTTTTATTTCCCCTTCTCTTACTTTAACCCAATCGTGCAAAATAGAAAAATCGTTCATGATGAATATCATCAGGGTTATGATTCACCAACCTGCTAGTTCTTTTTATGAAGCACAGACAGGGGAATTTATCCTGGAAGCAGAAGAACTATTGAAGCTTCGCGAAACCCTCACAAAAGTTTATGTACAAAGAACGGGCAACCCTTTATGGGTTATATCCGAAGATATGGAAAGGGATGTTTTTATGTCAGCAACAGAAGCCCAAGCTCATGGCATCGTTGATCTTGTAGCGGTCGAAAATGAAAATACCGGGGATTTCGTATAAATCTAAAATTTCATTTCAAAATTTGAATTTTCCGTGATTTTATATTGAATAGAAATCATTCATAATTATCAATCATCAGGTTAAGATCGATCTAAACCAATCCACTCTATTCTATCTAGAATGAGATTTTATAGACACCACATGCCAACCATTAAACAACTTATTAGAAACGCAAGACAGCCAATAAAAAATGTCACGAAATCTCCCGCTCTTCGAGGATGTCCTCAGCGTCGAGGAACATGTACTAGGGTGTATGTGCGACTCGTTCAATTCAGATAATGAGTTTGAAGAAATGAAAAAAAAAATTATTTACGACCACTAGGATAGATAGAGTGGAAGATGGACATTTAATTTACTCTTTTCTAATATCTAAAAAGGAAGATCTATCATCTACCTATTATGATTATGTTTGTTATGTTATGGAATTTATGGTTTCTATTGGTGCAAATCCAATCACTCCGTTTGATATTTTGAGATGAGAAGCAATTCTCCATTGGTAATTGGTAGCAAATAGTTATCCATTAAGCGGAGGAAATAGTTTTATAAGAAGCAAAAAAATTATGCTCCTATTCTTGAAAAAACGGACTAATAGGGTAAGCTACCCAGCCAACTTTCAGAATTCAATGCCGTCACTTTATGGATAGCTTTTTTGTGAAAAGGACTATTTATTACATTCTAATTAGAATTGTAAAAAGAATTCTAATTTAAAAATAAATGGGTAGAGCCAAAGAGTGTGAACTATACAAGTTCACAAGAAAATTTTATGAAATGAAAGAAGAGGCTCCGGTGTATAGAGAGAACCTCACCGTTTCATAAGTTGCCATAGAAACGAGGGAACCCCCTATTCTTTTCTTTTTTATTTAGTAGCATTTTTTCCAGGCGGAGATGCCTGGAAGAAAGAAAAATCGTGGTTGGGAAGGTCATAGTAGCAAAAGCCATTGGAATTTATATCTTATATATCGGAAGAATCCGTTTTGTTATTAATAGACCGGAGGAAAAGGATGACTGAGATAAATCAATTAGTTATTCAAGAAAGTTTCATTTGATTCAATGACTAGAGTTAAACGAGGATATACAGCTCGGAGACGTCGAAAAAAAATTCGTTTATTTGCATCAACCTTTATAGGGGCTCATTCAAGACTGACTCGAACGACTACTCAACAAAGAATGAAAGCTTTGGTTTCCTCTTATCGAGATAGGAGCAGGAAAAAGAGAGATTTTCGTCGTTTGTGGATCACTCGTATAAATGCAGTAACTCGTGAGTATAGGGTATTCTATAGTTATAGCAAATTCATAAAAAATATGTACAAGAAACAATTGCTTTTGAATCGTAAAATACTTGCGCAAATAGCCTTATCAAATAAGAATTGTTTTGATATGATTTCCAATAAAATAATCAATCAAAAATAAAATAAAGGAATAAAAGAATCTTAATAGAATATATTATACAAGTATACAAGAAAAAAGAATGATTGAAACAGAATTTCCCGGAGAATGAACTCCGGGAAGATAGAAGAAAAATAAATATTTGAATAGTAGGAATAAACGAACATCTTTCAAGAAAAAAGATTTCTTCCCCATTTTTCCTTTTTTATAACACAAGAATAAAATATGGATTCTAGGGTTTTTCGAGCAAAACATGAATCTGAGCTTAAGTTTCAATTGGAGTTTTGAGGAATATATCTATTTCTTTTTGGTTCTAAGACTAGTAGTTCTAGGGATCGACTCCGCTCTATCCAATTGTTTTTCATTATTACGAAAAGGTAACGAAGATAAAATACGAGCTTGTTTTATAGCAATAGTAATTAATCGTTGTTGTTTCAAGGTCAACCTATTCACCCGTCTAGATAAGATTTTTCCTTGTTCACTAATAAATCGACTAATTAAACTTATGTTTCTATAATCGATTCGATCCCCCGATCCGATTGGGGGTAAACGCCTACGAAAAGATCGCTTGGATTTACGAAAAAGTTGTTTGGATTTATCCATGGTTTGTTTATTCCTTATGTGTAAAATAATCTATAAAATACAATTCTATTTTTTTCTTATTCATTTAAGATCCGACCAAAATAGTATTTTTTTGTATTATATATGTTAAGTTCCGCTCCTTAGAAAAATCACACACGTATTCTGTTCCATCTATTTCTTTATTTCCCCATGAATCGTATACTTTTGACAATAACGACAAAATTTTCTCAATTCTAATCGATTGGGTGTATTGTGTCGATTCTTTTGAGTAATATATCTAGAAATGCCCGGTAATTTTTTATTGACACCCTTATGAACACAACAGGTACATTCCAAAATCACAAGAATTCTTATATCTTTACCCTTAGCCATGAACCTCCTTTTCATTTTTAAGAAACTTCACTTTAGAACTCTACTCATTTTCTTTTCAATCCGAACCAAATACAAAAAAATATAAAAATATATATTTTTATATTTTATAGTAAGAAATTCATAAAAGTTACTAACTAGAAATGAAATTTTTAAAGTTTTTTTTCATTATTAAAATTTGAATGACTTCGAAGTACTAGAATCTAAAATAGAATTCTTAGGAATTACTAGAACTAGAAAGAAAGAGAGTCATGTTCATTAATAGAATAATATTAAAAATATATTAATAATTAAGTAATACAATTTTTTCAAACTTTTTTCTTACTAGGAATTCTTACTATCCTAATCTCAGTATTTTCTTCTTTCTATGTTAGAATTTCGTCGAACCACCCCTAGACTGGATCCAAATCCAAATTTTCTTTCTTTTCCCAAAAATAATATCGTAGATTCACTGAGGTTCGATATACTTTTTCTTTCTTCTTTCCTATCTTAAAGAAAAAGGTAACATAATTGGAACTAGAATTTATCTCAAATCTTCTTCATTTCTTCGCATATCAATACAAGAATTAAATCAGAATGAAAAAAAGGGGAATGATAAGGCATCTGGAAATAAACGATTAATTTCTATCAATAGACCTGCTAAAGACCCAAACCATAGAGTGGTTAGTACAGGTGCCGTGGAGAGATATGTTTTTATATCTCGCATTGAAAATCCTCCTTCTTCTTTTCTTTTCTATTTTATTGTCATTCTTTATTTGTATTTTATATTGTAATACATATATAGTCTAGTTCGATATTGTATATTCTAATAAATAGATCATAGATAACCCGATCTTGTAGTTAAAGGCCATTTGTTTTTGTCTTTATATTAGGTAGAGGAAAAAAAGGATGTGGAAAACAAGACATGGATTTTGTAAAATGACACTGTACAACAATTTATAAAAAGGGATGTAGCGCAGCTTGGTAGCGCGTTTGTTTTGGGTACAAAATGTCACGGGTTCAAATCCTGTCATCCCTACCTATTCTTTCTACTATGGACAGTTACGAGGGATTCATTGAGTAAGATCGGGTCAAATTGGACATAATTTTTCATTTTTACATATTAATACTATATGTACGCAATAACTTTTTAAATTCTTTTCTTTACAATCGTATCTACTGTTATAGGATATAAGAAAGCGCTCT